TTGGAATGGAAAAATACTTCGAAGATGGACCTGTTCCCAAGCAATAGTCAGGAATTCTTGACGGTATCGAGCTGGAACAACCTGGTCCTCCTGAATACCTTGACTGAGTGCCAAAGAGTTTCCTGCTGCTATCATATAGTATTCATCCCTATTTGGTGATAAAGAAAGCATCCGGTTTTTTTTTGATTTTGATTCGTCAAAGATCTCATAAAATGGGCTTTCTAGAGACCCCCAATTACCCATTTTCGCATGAATTGCTAAGGATCCAATAAGCCCAACATTGATTCCTTCAGACGTGTCAATTGGACAAATGCGTCCATAATGACTAGGATGGATATCTCGTATTCGAAAATTCGCAGTTCGCGCTGTCAATCCTCCCGGTCCCAAATAACTCAATTTTCGACCATGAACTATTTGTGTCAATGGATTAGTTCGATCAAAAACTTGAGATAATGGGTGTAACCCGAAAAAAGATTCATAAGTGGTTGTTAATGGAGTTGAAGTTATCAAATTCTGAGGAGTCGGTATCAATTTATGTCTAATTGCTCCACATATAGTGCCTCTCACCATATTTTCTAAACGAACCAAAGCCAATCCAAATTGATCTTGTAAGAGATCCGCAACCGAACGAATACGTTTATTTTTTAAATGATTCATATCATCAAGTGCGCCCATTCCAAATTTCATTCCAATTAAATAATCCGCAGCCGCCACTATATCTCTCGGTAACAAAAATATATTGGTCTGAGGTACATCAAGATTCAGTCTATGATTCATATTTCGTCGACCAATCCTTCCTAATTCACATCTTTGTTGAAAGAATTTTTTTTGTAATTCCTTACATAGGGATTCAGAAAATACAGGATCTCCGCCTACACACGTAAATTGTTGATAAAACTCTAAAATGGCAGTTTCTTTTGAGCCAATTTTTTTTTTCTCTTTCTCAGTTAGGAAAGACAAGAAAATCTCTGGGTAGCAAACATTTTCTAAAATTTCTCTTAAATTCAAACCCATAGCAGATGATAGAACTAGAATAGAGATTTTCTGTTTCCTACTTACACGAGCCCATATCCTCCCTTTTCTATCAATTTCTAATTCTACCCTACCCCCCCAATCTGATACTATGGTGCCGGTATAGACCGAAATTCCGTTATGGTCCGATTCCGACCGGTAATAGATACCGGGGCTTTGCAAGATTTGATTAATCACAATTCTGTATATTCCATTTACTATAGAAGTTCCCAGGGAAGTCATTATAGGAATGTTTCCGATAAAAATTGTTTGTTCTTGCATATCCCTACTGGTTTTCCAAATTAATCTCGCGGATACATATACTTCAGAAGAATATGTGATTGCTTCATATACAGCATCTCTTTCTTTTATCGATGGTTCCACTAATTGATATGTTTCCACAAATAATTGAAATTCAATTTCTTGCTCCGTATCTTCCATTTTTGGAAACTTAGAAAGTTCTTCCGTTAAGCCATGATCAATAAACCTACAAAAACCTTCAAATTGTATCTGATTAAACCCAGGTATTGTAGACGTTCCCTCATTTTCATCCCTGAGCATTTTTAATTTCTCATTTATAGAAAAAATCCCATTATTGAACCATTCTTTATCGAATCATATGGATTGATCTAGCAATGATGGAATTGATATTCTGTTTACTGAATCACATGAAATTTTATCTAACTATATAACTATAAAATAAACTTTATAACTTTATATAGAATATTGATACGGAGTATGAACGGGGAATAAAGAGAATTCTATTCCAAAATTGGAATTTTTAACAGATACAACTGGAAATAAATTCATAAATTTTACTTATTTGACTTAACTGAGACTTATCATATGATATGGATTTTTAGAGCTTTGTATAGAATCAAAAGAAAAGAAGGGATTCCATTTTGACCATTTACCATTATTATGATATTACATATTACAATCCGATTAAATACCAGAAAAATAAACGGATCTATGTTTTCTATTTTGTCCGTTTGATGAGAGAAAGAAAGAATAATAAGAAAAAAGATCGAGATGATTAACATTTTATCTTTTCTAGATTTCATACTTCAGTTAAAAAAAGGAGGATTCGCATATGCATAGAAATTTTATCTATTTTTGTTTTGAGTTTAATTCATTTTAATTCATATAATAAGATTAAATTGTGTAAGAAGACTTGTATTTATGAAAATTTTTGAAAGATTTGTAGATATGACGCCAGCTTTCTATACATATCTGTTCCTTTTCGAGATTCAAAAAACTACTTCTATTCTTTTATAGATTATAGATATAGAAATTCTATTTTGGATAACATATGTCGTGCTGTATCAAAGTGATTTTTTTTCTATAAATAAAAATCATATACAGAACAAATAAGAAATTTTATTAGATATATATATCTAATAAAATTTAGGTTCTGTGGGGTTTACATATATGCATAATTGATCTTATAATTGAGAAGTAGTTTTTTTGAATCTTGATTAGTTCTGTATCAATTCATTTTTATTTTTTCTTATTGGGACAAAACCTTTTTAGATTCAAATCCAAGAACGGTTCATGAATTCCGAGTCACACGGTTAATGGTCAAAATTTTACCTGAATTTTCGCTTTTGTGACTGAAAATCCATATTAGGTTTCTCGACTCAATAAAAAAAAGGGGGGTTAGATATTGTGTGTTTTGAAATACTATACAGTCAATCGAAAAGATAGATCCAATCCAAAAACAAGGAAGTATTACATTTATTTTAGGAAAAGGATTAAGATGAGGAAAAGCGGGAGTACAGGAGAAAGGGCCATAAGAATTTCCCCTCCTGGATAATATTTGCAGCGATTTTGCAGCGTCTTGGCGGCATGGCCGAGCGGTAAGGCGGGGGACTGCAAATCCTTTTTCCCCAGTTCAAATCTGGGTGTCGCCTGATCAACAAAGAAAAGACTCGACTCTATTTTTTTGCTGATGGAACTTGCCTTTTCCTCAACGGAAACATCCGAAGGGTCCGTTCTCTAAAGTACTCTAAATCCTTTCGAATTCATGGAAAACTTTTAGTATTGAAAGGGAATCTGTAAATCGGCCTCTCCACTACTGATTGAGTCTTTGATTAGGCCGGGAGTAAGTTAATTAGTATTTTCATTTTCGAAAATGACGCAAGTTATTTTGTCTGCAAAATCATAAAAATCTCTGAGTACTACTAATCCATTCAATCAATCTAATTAGATTGATTGAATGGATTAATTGTGGATTAATTATTAATTGGCTTTTGTTATTTTTATTTTCAACCTTTTTATACAAAAAAAGGTATTCTTTCAATTGAAAAATAGGTCTATTTCTATTAAATATGAAAATAAAAATTAAATATGAAAATAAAATAAAACAAAATCATATACGAACTTATTCAAATAGAATTGTTTCACCAATCCAATAAGGAGCAAAATACTTTTTTGACTCTGTGCCAATAATTCGACTATTATTATTGAATAATAATGGAATAATTCCTTCATAGAGATAGGGGATAGAATTCACATGGATATTGTAAGTCTCGCTTGGGCTGCTTTAATGGTAGTCTTTACATTTTCACTTTCACTTGTAGTATGGGGAAGAAGTGGACTCTAGAGCAGAGGTACTACTAATTTAATTCAATTATTGAAAATTGAACTGCGGAATAAAACTGCATTAATTGTTTTAGAAATTGTTTGGCAAAGATCTTTTCATTTGACTCGTCTATTCATTTCATTTTTTTTGAATTTGATTTCAATCTTTTGAAACTTAACTCAAATTATCTTCATTTCCACAATAGAATTCTATTGGATTCTAGTCTAGGAAGAAAATAGAAATATGAAAAATATGACGTCCGATTCTTTCTATTTCAGAGTGAGTGGGTGGAATCAAAATGGATGAAGCCGAGAAACGAAATAGGAGGACTCTGTACATTACATCCATATAATTCATATAGACATGTATGAAAATAGATATTAGATTGTAGCTTGATCCATATTAAGCCTACACCGTTATACAGTACACCTTTAGGCACTACATACACTCCAATAGAATACCAATAATGAGAAATGAGAGTATGGTAGAAAGATTCATTTTTCTTTCTACCATACTCATACTATACTCCTCCGATCAGATCTCCTAGAAGACTGTTGATTCTAGTCCGCTCATTAATTCATTTAAAACGTGAAATTCGAATCCTTTACCCCCTTATTTTTTTTTTCAATCAGTGACAAGAGTTAAGAAGTCAAGTTTCATTCCACTTTATCGCCTTGACTTTGGCTAATGGTTTTTACGTATATTATAAGTAAAAAAGCTGTAGGAACCAGAATGAACAATGCAGTAGCAATAAATGCGAGAATATTTACTTCCATAATCTCACCATTTATTTTCTTTTTATTTACTTCGCAATAACTCGGGATTTAATCCCATAGAGATGATAAATCTTTCCCCTGTAAATTTAATATCAATATGTAAATTCAATATCAATACGATCAATCAATATCAATATGATCAATAAGAATATCTGAATCTGAACGATAAGATCGAATAGATTCATCGTCGACAATTAAATAGTATAACATAGTTATATAGTATAACACAGGAGAATCTTTTATCCATACTGAATGCAAAATTTCTTTACTTTTTTTCTACCTTTTTTCCATTCTTTCTTTTATCTAAACTACTGCTTTCGCATCTGATGAAGTATTATCTAACCGCCTTTACACTTCCATTGGTTACAAACAAACCTAAACATATAAGCAAAATAGAAAAGGGGGTTATAACTTAACTCCTTTTAAGAAGCTAATCAAACAAAAAAGGTGTGATTGAGATAGATCGTTTCAAATTCAAATTAAATTTTTGCATGTGTTCCCGACGAACATAGGGCACTTTAATGTAATTTCCATTACAAGAAGTCGGAGGAATCGAAAATCCCAGACTCCCAGTATCATAGTATTGTTTTTTTTTTGAAATCCTCAATACTCAATAATATGCTCCCTTTAATTGTAATTGTATGTACTAATCCACATACCTTTCTCTACGTCCAATCATTATTAGGAAACAAAGTGGAATTTCTTTATTTGTTATTTGTTTCGTTTTTCATTTCTCAGCAAACAAATAACAAATAAAGAAACAATTCATAAATAATAAATCCAAAAGTGAAAAATGAATGAAGGATCGCTTGAGAATAAAATTCTTCTATTTGTTCACTTTTTTACAAAAAACAAAGAAGTGGACAGATATTTGTGTTTTTTTGTAGCGGGTTTTGATCTGTCGGGACTGACGGGGCTCGAACCCGCAGCTTCCGCCTTGACAGGGCGGTGCTCTGACCAATTGAACTACAATCCCGGGGAAATCCAGTAGACGGTATAGATATTCTTATGATTTCATTCAAAAACTTTCTATTTAGCTTAGTTAGATTAGAATTGTCGTCTTCTAATGGAGACGTGAGTGATAATCTATTGATATACACATAGCAATGCTAAGAGTAGTAAGGATTACTCATAATCCTTTCCTTCTTACTTCAAAATGGATAGATAATAAACCTTTCAATGAAAAAAATAAAGAATAAACTAACGTAAAGTGTAAAGAAAAAACTCTTTTTCTTAGACTTTATACTTACAGATTACAGATTATGGTATGAATATAGATCATCACCAAGATCAGACTAAAAAAAAATAAGGAAAAGAGTCGCAAATAGCGGGTGGGAAAAAATGGGACTTTTCCTTATTTTCGTATCAGACATTTCTGGAGAACAAAGGAGTTATATCATTTCATGTGTGTGAATTAGCTAATTTTTGGGCCGAGCTGGATTTGAACCAGCGTAGACATATTGCCAACGAATTTACAGTCCGTCCCCATTAACCGCTCGGGCATCGACCCAGGGAAGAATCAATTCTGGGCTTACTGATAATTCTTGATCAATCAATTTCCTTTCGTAATACCCTACCCCCAGGGGAAGTCGAATCCCCGCTGCCTCCTTGAAAGAGAGATGTCCTGAACCACTAGACGATGGGGGCCTCTTTGCCCGACCACCAGCACACTATGCTCATAGTATGAGCAGTTTTTTGAAATTGTCAATATAGAATGATAATGATATAGAATGATAATGATATAGTCTGCCTATATCCGAAGAAGTTTTTCGCCTTTCGGGATTCTATAGAATTTTTTGTCTATTCATGAATCCTTCATTAGAATTGGCATTCCATTCGATATTTCGTCGATATTTCGATATTCTAATTTATATATAAGCATTCTATTCTTCTCTTCTTTATTTCAACTTTATTTACTCTATTTTACTATATTATCTAGATATTATCTACTATAATTTCGATTTTATTTACTATATCTAAAATCTATAGTTTCAGTTTCGCTTTTTTTTAGAATTTGGTTCAGAGAATCTCTTCATAAACGACTTGCGAAAAGATCTTGAATCCATGTTGAATTAGTGGGTCCATGTATCATTTTTTCATCATGGGTGTTAGTTCAATTAGAGTCGGTCTTAAGCCCACTCATTGAATTGAATTAGATTGATATTTAGAAAATACAATGTCAAAAACCCTTTTAGATTTTACCAATATTTGCTAGGTTATCCCATACTCACTAGGTAAATAAAATGTATCATTTGGAAATAACGCATTATGCGAATAAAATAGATATCTATAAATACGTTCTAATTAAATACATTCACTAAACTCCTAGGGGTTTTTCCGGAATAAAACAAGATAAAGGCCCTTTTAACTCAGTGGTAGAGTAACGCCATGGTAAGGCGTAAGTCATCGGTTCAAATCCGATAAGGGGCTTTTATCCCAGCGAGAGTGTTCATATTTGAAGGTATAATTCTAATAGAGAAATTGTTAATATTTGTAATAAAAAAGCGTATAATTCGAAAAATGACTTAGAATTAAAACAAGTTATTCTTCTAATCAGATAAATTTGAAATTTGATTTTGAATCGCCAACTATCCCTACAACTATTTGACTTTACATTAGTAAAATCAAACAATCAAAAAAAGTAAATATTCAAAATCAACAAAAGAATAAAGTAAGTGAACCTAACCTATTGAATTATTCCTCTACCTACTATTCTGATATGAAAATGCGATATCGATATAGATTAAATCGGAACAGCGGGTCTTTCTTTTCTTTGGAGTCTGCAGGAATCTGTCAATATTTCCGATTTAATGCTTAGGAGTTCATTATTATTCTTTAGACATAGAAAAGAATTTTTCTCTATCCTTCTTTGATTCTAGAACGCAGGAAAATTTTTCTTTATATCCCCAGTTCTCTTTTTTTTGATCTGTTTTTAGTATTTTTTTTTATTCTTATTCCAATTTTTTTTTTTTATTTTTAAATTCTATATACTAGATAGGTAGAATTAGATAGAATAAGAGTTAGTAGATCATGGTTGAATGGATCCAAAATGTATGTATACGCTATTTTTGTTCTGACAATGTAATGTAGAATAAAAAGTAGAATAAAAATCGATGTAATAAAACTACT